TCGGATAGGACAAAGAATGGATTTCCAGGGTTCCAAATGAATTGGCTTCCTCGAAAAAGGACTTGTTCTTGGGAAATTCGAATTCTAGCTCGTGTCAAGTTTATACTCTGCAAGAACAAGTCGTAAAACTTATCACCGACTTCATAAGTAAACCTGTCAAATTCAGGTTCAAACCCAGTATCTAGATCGTCAAGCTTATAATACACACCCCTCTCCTTCTTTTGCTCATTCGCTTCAAGAGGATTAGGATTCGGTTCGACTTCATCTTCATCATAAGACGAAGCATTCTCTTGATCATTCTGGTCATCCTCGGCATAGTCCGCAAGAACGAACTGGAGCTGCTTGCCCCAAAATGAACTGGACCAATAAGGAACTCCTACTTCATTGTCATTGATCCTGTCGACCCAATCAAATAGAAAGCCCCAAGGGGCCCATATTCTCGGAGCCCAAACTATGAAATTGGAGAACACCGTGTCCGGGTTGACTTTTCCCCCCGCTACAAACACCTCCTCCGATTCATAGATAAATTTCTCATCAATCATCGATTGAAATCCAGTTTGTATCATATCGCCGGGAGTCCTTGGTTCGGGCCGAAGAAGCAATGGCACTCGATCCTTATCAAACTGACTGCAATCTTTTGCTGGCCGTGAGCATCCCTCTAGAATGCCTTCTATTTCTAATAGGCCATGAACTAGATCACAATCATTTTCAACGAGTCTACCATAAGCGATTCGATTGTTTTCCTCTGGTTCGGGTGGAGACCAAAGATCTTGAGCGACCGATCCGGCAGAACAATTCAAAAGATAAAGAAGTATCGTTAATTTCTTCGTGCTCATTCCAAGTTCGACGTATGAGCTGTACAAATAAAAATCCCCTTCGTTCTCAAATGTTTTCTGCAAATAGATAGATATCGGATCTATGGGGCAATTGTTTAGAAGTAAATTGTGTGCGACCGCCCTTCCTAGCTGATAGAAAAGGAGCCGAGAATTCTGAATCGGTATTACACGGGCTCCCAAATTCCGAGTTTGTCTATGACGAGCGAATCGAATTGTATTTTCGTCTATAATTGATTTCCCATGTGAAATACTAATCAAGAGGGCCTCATTGGTAAGTGCTATAAGATCTTGTACATTGGAACCCATGGTTATGGCCGCGAATCCATTAGCCTGGAACGCTTTTTTGTCCAAACGAAATCCCCTCGTATATGAAAGAGTGAAAAAGTGCTTTCGTTGTTGGGGAATAAGAGGCCTTCGTACCTTGATACACGTATCTAATCTATGCGGAGCTAGTAGCGCGGGCTCCACGAATTGGGGAAAATGGCTCGAAGCAATAACAATACTATTTCCAGGGGAAGATCTTTCACAATCCCAGGAGAGAACGTTCACTACTAGCTCGAGGGAGACCGAATCCCTCAAACGCAGCTCATGAATGTCTGGAATCCATATTATGCAAGGAGAGAGTGCTTTTGTTAATTCGATTTGAAGGCTGATATAAAATTGGGCTACACCCCACACCGTGTCCATCTCCTCAGTTAGGTCATCCCTCCTAGTTAGCCGGTCCAGCTCCCTATTAATCTTATCGTCACGAGCATCTAGCTCCTCAAAATTAGCGAAAGTTCTATCAAAACCAATATTCCTATTGTCAAAAACATGCATATCTTGATTAATAGTCTCAATAGGCTCACGAGCATCAATAAAAATCTCCATCTCATCATCACTGGCATCACTGTCCTCAGGATCAATAGCACGAAAAATCGTATCCCGGAACTTCTCCAGAAATATCGTAATGAAAGGAAGATAGGAGTTTTTCGTTAGGTATTTGACCAAATAGGATCGTCCAATTCCTATAGAACCTATCACTAAAATACCCCGAGAGGGGGTTACAGCTAAGCGGAGCGAAAAAGGTTGTAGATCAGATGGGACATGAACACTATTAGCCCCAGACGGGGTTTGTGCATAAGTGAGTGTCTGATAATAAGCAAGGAATAGCCGTCTTTCTGCTAAAGAGGATGTATCGAACTTATAATTTAGTAGATCCTTGTTATGAAGGTCAATTAAGTTTCCTAAGTAAATTTCTCCCGGTTGTTCCATCATTGGAGAATCAAAGTCCTTCTTTGAGAAATGATCACTATGAGTCAGACTCCATAAAATTCGATCAAGCCTTTTTTCGGGCGTGCAGGTGAAGAACTGAATCAAGACGTCTCTTTCTGCATCCTCAACCCACTCACTGTTTGTGGCCCAGTCTTCTATCGGGTCATCAACCCAATAGCCGTTCCGTTTTCTTAGCGCTGAATAGATCTCTTTACTTGTATGACTTAGATATCTCGTATTTATCAAAAAAGCGAGTGAATCGAAGAGCCTACTTAGGATCTCGACGAACTTTTGCTTCCAATTTTTCTTCTTAGTAAAGCGTATTTCATCAGCATTACCGAAGACCATCTTTTGCAGAGCACCTAGAAAGAGATTAGTTACCCCGAACAACCCGACAGAATTCGATTCAGATAGAGGATACCTATCCAAAAGTTGTCCCACCTCAATCCCAAGCATCGATGAGTCCATTATCAAAGATTTGACCGTTTTGAACTCTGTCTGTAACTCACTAGCGGTCGAGAAAATAACGGCAAGATGTCCCACAACAAGAGTTCCAGCCGCCAAAAGAAGCAAAAAGATTGCCAAGAAGAACTCCCGAAGATTTTCCGATCCCAGCTGTGTCGATATCAATGCTGGCTCATTTGTTAGAGGAAAAAAAAGAGGAAGAAACAACCGGAAAGGGCCCAGAAGAAACTTATGCCAATACTTCCTCTGAATCGTCCTTATCTGCCTCTGAATCTTACTTATCTTCCTGTCAATCTTACTTATCAGAGTATATTGCCTCTTCCATTTTGTAAGGCAAAATGAAATCTTTTGCATTCGCCCTTTTGTAACTGCTACCGCAATAAGATCACTAATAATATCCATAAACATGGATACACTATCCATAAAAATGAATACAAACTTGTTTTTGCTCTTTAGTCTCCATAATAGGTCTGAACAAATTTCAAAAAATAGAGGCTTTAGATATCTGTACCCTTGGGAAGTAAAGGCCCATGGCAGATAGGTTTGGAAGAGCTTCCATTTTGAGCGAGTTGACAAAGTACTAGCTCGTTGAAAGGTTCTATCCATCCGCTTTTGCTGAGCGCATTTTTTCTTTAGCCCAAGACTCTCTTTGTTCCCCCTTTTGGGTGGTAAATATTTTTCCGAACCGAATTTCTCAGAACGTAGCTTTTCAATCAAATCCATGTTTGAATCAAGATACTGATCCAAGTTCTTCCCTTCTGACTCAAATAGATTCAGATCGGAAAGAGGGTGACAATGCGTGCTTTCTAAATTCACTATTTCTCCCTCGGTTCTAGGTGTTCCAGAAATGGCTGCGATCGAGTAAATATCTCGACGAACGAATGGATCGAATTGACTTGGAAAATGGAAAGATTTGTACAAGTTATCCGTTTCGCCACCACTTTGTGGAAAATCCTTAGGGATAAATATCTTAGATACCTGTGACTCGATTGCTGAAAGAGTATCTCTCCACCAAAAAGCATGTTTTTTTTTAACGCCGCACAAAGAAACTCTTTTGGTGCCACTGAACAAGGTATTGAGGAATTGTCCATATGTAAAATCATCCGTTTTGCTACGGGCCTTGACCACATAAAAGGGGAATCTTTTGTTACAATCGAAGCCGAAGTCATGCGGATTATTCCAGACTCGAAGTCGAGTTGCTTTATAAAAAGAAGATATCAACGAACTTCTATGAAACGGTTTCAGGGGATTCAGCCAATTGTCTTGATCGTGGCCTATCGTTGAGAAATAGGAATCCGTATTATCAAAGGATTTCCTGCGATTCTTTCTAGTATGGAATGAGTCAATCCTCCACTTTGCTATCTTATTGACCAAAGATGGTGATATTGTTCCTCCATTGAGCAAGAATTTCAATTTTGGGGAAGTCTCACGATCATCCAATAAGTAGGGTTTCAATTTTTTCGAATAAACAAGTTGCAGACCGATTTTTTCTAACCAATGATTGCGGAGTTGAGCATTCGGACTTTTCAATTCAGCGATGTAGAGTGCGGACCTCTGAATGGGGTTATTCCCGAAACTCACAAACAGTGAGGTAGACAACAAGAAAGGAAACTTGAGAAGCCCCTTGAAGAAAGAAATTGGATTAGACAACTCGTCGTCAAACCAACGAAAACCGAAATGTTCCTGGATCCACGTGGACCATTTGTATCGATATGCATCAGGATCCCGATTCATGGATCTCTCGGTTCGAGAAATAAGAATAAGAGGATGGAACTTCGGACTCTTTTGCAAATTCGATAAATGTTGGTTGATTAGATATTTCATTAGAGTTCTCTGATTCAGAGTATCCTTTCCTATTTGATCCCTTGGAATTCCATAGTCGAAGTTGCGATCGGATCGATTCAGTAAAAAGAATCCAAAAAATACATTTCTTATGTACTTATAAGTGCTATAGTGGATTTGAATCAGATTTCGCATCAATCGATATTGATTCACTGCCTCCATTATGTTGTTGCTAGCAAATACCACTCTTTTTGGTTTTGGCTCTTCCAAATCATTCCCGCAGGAGATCGGGACCGAGTTTTGTTGGATCCTTCGATAAAAAGATTGATTTTCTTCATAAAAAATCGGAGGTAGAACCAATAAAGATTTCTTTTTCCATCCATCCCTGGAGGTCTCATTCACGAATTGTTTTTGATCCAATCCGTAGACATCAATAGAAAAGGCAAATCCCTTATGATACACCAGATCCGGCTCCGTTATTGATAGAGTGAATAAATCTGCCATTTCGTGTAATCTTTCTTCTAATTCATATCCCGGATCTGATGAAATAGGATGAATTGAAACGGTATTTTTTAAATACATTAGTATCTTGAATAGATTAACCAGTTCTTTCTGTTCCGATCGCCTGAAAAAAGAAAGATCTTGTTCTTTCTTCAACCATTTCTGATCTCTAGTGGACCTCTCAGTAAGATTCGAGCCCAGATGAAGTTCTGACCATCCGTCATAGAAAAAAGAAGGAACGGGTCTTGTACGAATCGATCTTCGAATCCCTTTTTGATTGAACAATGTGTCCGAGTCCGAATCCTCATTACTAATGGAATCAAAATCTTGATCAGAAGATCTTTGCAATTGACTAGAAGACCTATACCTCCACCCCAGTGGTTTTTTGACCCAGACCAAGTCCCGACACCACAGCAAACCCCAGATAATGCTAGACGTTCTTTTTCGGATCCAGTTCCGACACCGCCGCAAACCCAAACCCCAGTTAGACTTTTTAGTTCTTGGGGTAGGATTCAGGAAAGAACTCTCAGGGATCGGGATCGCTTCTCCTTTTCGAAGATAGAGGAGCGAAACAATAAAGCTATTGATAGTGGAAGACGCAACAGATTCTTCCAATGTATCATTTCTGGGTCCACTCGAAGTCATAGCTAGAGGAAGAAGCCCTTTCAAATAGAAATTTTTGCTTTCGACCATATTTCGATTGTTCATACGACAGATAAGCACCGCTACTCCAACGAGTCTTACACCCTTGATCGTGAAATTGAAATAGCGAGTGATTTTCATTCGGAACGATAAACCCTTGGGATTCATGGTACGTGAAAGTAGGATACTCCAAATTCGTGGATCAAAAAGTTTTAGAAAGCGTTCTTGGTGCAACAAAATGCGAATGAAAGATCCCACTGAATTGAATTGGTTCCAGAAAATTACGAAAGTTTGCGCATTCTTGATCTCTCTCAATACCTCTCTCACTTGCCAAATACAGACTTTGAATTCTAGATTCATTGGTTGGTTCCTCCTAAAGAAAATACAAAAGTGAAAAAGTCAGGCGTGACTGACTCTTAAATAGTTTTGAATAGAATAACATAAAATAACATCCTCTTAAATATGAATAGAATAACATAAAATAACATCCTCTTAAATATGAATAGAATAACATAAAATAACATCCTCTTAAATATGAATAGAATAACATAAAATAACATCCTCTTAAATATGAATAGAATAACATCCTCTTAAATATGAATAGAATAACATAAAATAACATCCTCTTAAATATGAATAGAATAACATCCTCTTAAATATGAATAGAATAACATAAAATAACATCCTCCTAAATATGAATAAAATAACATAAAATAACAAAGTGAAAATAAAACAACATACCAAAGAAAAGATAAAATACAATAACAAAATGAAATCGGAAAAAAAGTCATGCGTGACTTCCTCCTAAATAGAAATAAAATAAGAAAGTGAAATTGAAAAAAAAAACAAAAAATGCTATTGTTTTTTTTTTTAGATTTTCGTTCTATTCAAATTTGGTTATTCATTATGTACGAGGATCCCTATTAAGCATCCATGGCTGAATGGTTAAAGCACCCAACTCATAATTGGCGAATTCGTAGGTTCAATTCCTACTGGATGCAGGTTCCATTTCGACTGGATGCAGATCCAAAGGAATGGGACCGGGGCCCCCTACAATCATAAATAATCATAATAAGTAGGCAAGACTCAGAATAAAAAGAAACAGGAAATCGAGTTTCTTTTCTAAAATTGAAAGCCCCGAGAGGTATTGTCCTCATGATATTCCTCTTGTTCACATTATGAAGAGGAACCATTTCACTAACCATTTTTAATCTATCGAGTGCAGAGAGGGATCTCTGCTATAGCTCGAATCGAACGGGGAAAACCCAGGAGTAACGCCGTGATAATCAGAATTCTGCGAAACATAGTCGTTTCATTATGGAACGGCTTGATCGCTGCTATAGCTCTAGTAAATTCTAGACCTTTTCTTATACTACAAGTATTATATCTATATAATCCTGCTTATAGAACTTGTTTTCTACTACTAATGCTAGTACAAGGTTGGCCTAGTGAAACGTTTACGCTACCTCTATATATACCAATACGGGTTGTGGTGGGTTGCGACTATATCCTCCAGTTTCTTTGGACATTGCTAACAAACTTACTATACGCTGCTAGGTGGATCCTACAGTATCTTTTTTGGCTTTATATAAGATTGCTACTACGATATTGGCCTAGTGAAACGGTTCCGATACCTCTACATATACCAGTATGGGTTCTGATGGGTTGCGACTATATCCTCCAGTTTCTTTGCAAATTGCTAGCAAACTTACTATACGCTGCTAGCTGGATCCTAGTTTATCTTTTGGAGCTTTATATAAGATTCCTTGATAAGATGGTGACTTTCTTTGAATCTTTATCTTTGTGAGCTTTATATAAGATTCCTTGCTAAGATGGCGACTTTCTTTGAATAAGCTAGTGAATTTCTTTAACTAGCATTCTTCTTGAGACTAGAAGGCATAGGGGAGAAAATCGATTGGTGGATGACATCAACTATGCAATATTTCCTCGTCGGTTATTGGGGAAAAATCAATAGACTTTGAATGTCAAATCAGGATCCACTAGGACAGAAATAAAGGATTGGGTTGAATTCTTCTTTGGTGTCAATGTAATAGCGATGAATCGTAATCGACTTCCGGGAAAGGCTAGAAGAATGGACAGCCACTGCATTCCCGACGTATGATCATTACGGTGTTATTCTATTACACCTTTTCGAAAGAAATTCAATCAAAATACTTAATAGGATGGCGATATATTTATACAAAACTTCTACCCCGAGCACACGCAATGGAACCGTAGACAGTCCAGTGAAATCCAATCCACGAACGAATTTGATCTATGGACAGCATCTTTGTGGTAAAGGTCGTAATGCCAGAGGAATCATTACCGCGGGGCATCGAGGGGGCGGTCATAAGCGCCGATACCGTAAAATCGATTTTCGCCGGAATGCAAAAGACATAGATGGTAGAATTGTAACCATAGAATACGACCCGAATCGAAATGCATACATTTCTCTCATACACTATGGGGATGGTGAGAAGAGATATATTTTACATCCCAGAGGGGCTATAATTGGAGATACCATTGTTTCTGGTACAGAAGTTCCTATTCAAATGGGAAATGCCCTACCTTTGAGTGCGGTTTGAACTATTGATTTACGTAATTGGAAGTAACCAATTAGGTTTACGACGAAACCTAGAAATCAATCACTGATCCAATTTGAGTACCTCTACAGGATAGACCTCAACAGAAAACTGAAGAGTAACGGCAGCAAGTGATTGAGTTCAGTAGTTCCTCATATCAAATTATTGACTCTAGAGATATAGTAATATGGAGAAAACAAAATTGTTTCAAGCACCGACAGAACCGGAAGCGCTCCTTCTTTCAAAGAGAAGAGGACGGGTTATTCACATTTCATTTGAGGGTCAGAGACGAATTGAAAGCTAAGCAGTGGTAATTCTAACGATTCCCCGGGGAAAAATAGAGATGTCTCCTACGTTACCCATAATATGTGGAAGTAGCGACGTAATTTCATAGAGTCATTCGGTCTGAATGCTACATGAAGAACATAAGCCAGATGATGGAACGGGAAGACCTAGGATGTAGAAGATCCTACCATGCGTGATTCGGCAGATTTTGATTCCTATATATCCACCCGTGTAGTATCACACGCTATATAGATAAGATCCATCTGTATAGCTATCATCATCTACATCCAGAAAGCTGTATGCTTTGGAAGAAGCTTGTACAGTTTGGGAAGGGGTTTTGATTAATCAAAAAGAAGAATCTACTTCAACCAATATGCCCTTAGGCACGGCCATACATAACATAGAAATCACACTTGGAAAGGGTGGACAACTAGCTAGAGCAGGGGGTGCTGTAGCGAAACTGATTGCAAACGAGGGGAAATCGGCCACAGTCAAATTACCTTCTGGGGAGGTCCGTTTGATATCCAAAAACTGCTCCGCAACAGTCGGACAAGTGGGGAATCTTGGGGTAAAACAGAAAAGTTTGGGTAAAGCCGGCTCTAAGCGTTGGCTAGGTAAGCGCCCTGTAGTAAGAGGGGTAGTTATGAACGCTGTAGACCATCCCCATGGGGGTGGGGAAGGAAAGGCCCCAATTGGTAGAAAAAAACCCACAACCCCTTGGGGTTATCCTGCCCTGGGCAGACGAACTCGAAAACGAAAGAAATATAGTGATAATTTGATTATTCGCCGCCGTACTAAATAGGAGAGAAAATCTAATGTCTTTCTTCGTCTTTACAAAAAAAGAGGAGTACGTTATGCCCACTTCACGAAAAAAAAAAAATGCTTT